GAAGAACAGGATGAAGAAAATGAAGAACAACTCAAGGAAGATCATGAAATTCGTTCAAGAAAAGCCAAACGGGTGGTGGTTTATACTGATAAGAATGATAATAGCAATACTAATGTTAATAATATTGATCAAGAGGAAGAGATAGCTTTGATACGTTACTCGCAACAACCAGATTTTCGTAGGAGTATAATCAAAGGATCCATGCGTGCTCAAAGACGTAAAACAGTTATTTTGGAAATATTTCAAGCAAATGTACATTCCCCACTTTTTTTGGATCGAATAGATAAAGTTTCTTTTTTTGACATCTATCAAATGATTCATCTTTTTTTTAGGAATTCAGTGAGGAGAAAACCGGAATTAAAAATTTCCGATTTTGAGGAAGAAGAGACAAACACTAGGGATAAAAAAGATGAGGAGAAAAAAGAGGAAAATGAACGGATAGCAATATCAGAAACTTGGGATAGCATTATATTTATTTTTATATTTTTATATATTTATTTTTATATTTATTTTATTATATTATAGAAATTATAGAAAATATATAAAAATAAATAAAAATATGGATGCATAAAATAAATACAAGAATAGATAAGAAGAGATTCGCCCACCTCCCATAAATTTGATTCCTTCCCCTATAAAGAAACTCACAATACCAACCCCATTTGTAATTCCATCAATTATATTTTTATCAAAAAACTGAGTTAGTTCGGTTAATACCCTTATACCCATTGTAAAAACCCTAGTATAAAAAATATCTATGTAACCACGATTATATGACCAATTGTATATCCCATTTTTTATTTGGTCTAAGAAAATTCTTTTAGGACCATTTTTGACAAATGAATTAATGAAGTCCATATTCTGGAAAAATGAATAAACAGACCCATATAAAATATATACTATGAATAGTCCGAAAATTGCTATACTTATTGATAAAATTGCATTTGTCAAAAATTCATACCAATCCACAGAATAACTCAAATTTGGATGGAAAAGGTTTGTCGATGGAGTTAACCATTTTGATAATATATCAAAATCCATTACTCCTTGATCAAAATGAATTCCTATTGATCCAACGAATAAAGTAAATAGTACCAATACAAGCAGAGGAAATAACATAGTATTGTCCGATTCGTGAGGATACATGGAAGTGTACTTTTCTTTTTTTTTGAAGGAAGTATTAAAATATCCTATGCTTTTTTTTAAATTATTATCTATTTTATATGTATCCTTTGAAAAAAAGAATACCGTATTATTCATTATTGATAAAAATAAATTTCTATTGACTGTTTGAGGTACTTCCTTTCCCCATAGAGATATTGAATAGAACGAGCTATTTTGGGTACTACTATAATTCTGAAAATGAATGCGCAAATGCCCATCAAAGGTAAGTAAATACACCCGAAACATATAAAATGCGGTTAATCCTGCTGTGAAACAAGCTATTGTTGCGAAAATTGGTGAATACAACCAACTATCATTAAGAATTTCATCTTTGGACCAAAAACAAGCAAGAGGTGGAATACCACAAATAGAAAGTGTACCTAGTAAAAAAGTAGTTCTTGTAATTGGAACATATCTTCTTAAACCACCCATAAGAATCATATTCTGACTTTTCTCTGGTGAATATCCAACAATAGGTTCCATTGAATGAATAATGGATCCGGATCCCAAAAACAATAAAGCTTTAGAATAGGCATGAGTGATCAAATGAAATAAAGCAGCTCGATAAGAACCTATACCTAGAGCTAACATAATATAACCCAATTGAGACATTGTGGAATAGGCTAAACTTCTTTTTATATCTCTTTGAGCAAGAGCCAAAGTAGCTCCTAATAGTACTGTTATTATACCTATTAAAGAAATAAAATTCATTATGTAAGGTATAGATATGAAAAGAGGAAGAAGTCGAGCTACAAGAAAAATTCCTGCTGCTACCATGGTAGCAGCGTGTATAAGAGCGGAGATAGGAGTGGGTCCTTCCATTGCATCAGCTAACCATACGTGAAGAGGGAATTGAGCGGATTTAGCAACTGCACCAAGGAATAATAAAGAGGCAAACAAGGTCGGAAATAAAGAACTGACTCCATTATTGTGAATCAAGTTATTAGTTATTTCGAACACATCTCGAAATTCGAAACTACCTGTTATCCAATAAAGACCTAAAATTCCTAATAATAAACCAAAATCCCCTACACGATTAGTTACAAAAGCTTTTTGACAAGCACTTGCTGCAGTCGGTCGTGTAAACCAAAATCCTATTAATAAATAGGAACACATTCCTACTAGTTCCCAAAAAATATAAATTTGTATCAAATTGGAACTAGTAACTAATCCCAACATGGAAGCATTGAAAAAACTCATATAAGCAAAAAATCTAACATATCCTTGATCATGAGACATATAATTGTCACTATAAATAAGAACCAGGATTCCAACAGTAGTAATTAGTATTGACATAATAGAACTAAGTGGATCAATCAAGTATCCGAACTCTAAGGAAAAATCATTATTGATGGTCCAACACCATAGATATTGGTGGATAGAACTTCCATTTATTTGTTGAATAGATAAATTGGCCGAAAACCCCATAGCTATACTTAAAAGTAAAACACTAGGAAAAGCCCATATACGACGAATATTTTTTGTTGCTGTCGGAATCGGAATAAGTAGAAGCCCAAATCCTATTGACATAGTAACTGGAAGTGGAAGAAAAGGTATTATCCATGCATATTGATATGTATGTTCCATAAGAAAACAAAATTCAATTTTTAATCATTCTACTATTCTAGTCTTAGTAGAGTAGAATATTCTATTCTGGTAATTTATAGCCATATTATCATATTATATAGTATAGTAAGGAAAAAGAGTTATACCAAAAGGAGTACTTGATTCAAACATAGATACTATGCCAGTTATCCTATTTGTTACTTTTTTTTTAGAGTAATTCCCTAATTCCTTCTGAAACTGATTAATGGGATTCCAATCTAATAAAGAAAACTCGTGTTTATCAGAAGATACTCTTTACTTCATATAGAACTGAAATAAAAAAATATAGAACTGAAATAAAAAATGACAATGACAAAGCAAGGTCAAATAAAAAATGACTAAGGTTTTCTTTATTAGGTAATATATTAGGTAATAAAATATCTTGTTTAACACTAATTTAGTTCGAAAATTTGGTTCGAATTGGAATTGTCATTTAGGAAAAAAATTCTTTTCTTTCTTCTATCTTCTACTTGTATTCTTATCCTTAGTTTTTCCTTAGTGTTTGTTATCCTTAGTGTTTGCTATATTATATATGTGATATGTTATGCGTACATATGCATACATAATTACATAATAAATATAACATAACATAATAAATACATAACATAATTAAGAAATACATAACATAAGAAATATAAAAAATATATATTATATACATTACTGTATATACATTAACTACTGTCTATATGTATATATTTGTTTTAATATGTAATTTTAATATGTAATGTATTTAAAATAGGTTTTAATGTATTTTTAGGATGTCTTTCAATTTAAAATAGGTTTTTATTTTAATTAAATATGTTGTTTGAAAAATGAAATGCTTTTTTCACTATTCTACCATGGAAACGAACACGGAAACGAAAATATATAATAACTAAAAGGACCGATCCATTTTGAACAATACATGTCTTTCACATGCAACGAGAAAATAAAAATGAGTAACTTTGAATGGCAGTCCCCAAAAAACGTACTTCTATGTCAAAAAAACGTATTCGTAGAAATATTTGGAAGAAAAAAGGATATTTAGCCGCAGTAAAGGCTTTTTCTTTAGCGAAATCGGTTTTTACCGGGCGTTCAAAAAGTTTTTTTGTACAACAAACAAATAATAAAGTCTTGGAATAATCAGAATTAACATACCCCGAAGAAGTTCAAATTTTCAATTTTTGAATTTAAGATGAATGATTCACATTAATTAATATATTGAACTCTTCAATATTTCTATTAAGGTAAGGAGTTATAACTAGCTTCTCTATTATGTAGATGTGGTATGTAGAATAAGGGTGTGTATATGAAATTCTGAGTATTTTTTTCTATCTACTTTTCACAATAGAATTTTTTTCTATTGTGAAAAGTAGAGTATGATTGGGATAGAAATGAAAATTTGTTATATGCCTAACTAAAAACCCCAAAACTCATTAGTTTGGTAAATCTTATAGTTTGGTAAATCTTACCATTACATATATATATATCATGTATATCATGATATCGAGTTATATATCATGAAGAGTATTACTACAATAATACTAAAATACTAAGGTAAGGTATCCAAATCATTAGAAAATTCAAAATTGGATTTAGTGATCAAATTCTTATACATTATACATATAAAATCCTAGTTATTTAATCAATGAAAAGATTCTTTTTTCATTTTGTTTGAATCCATGAAATCAAATGGGATAAATAAAAAACGAATCAAACAAAATGAAAAAGTAACAATTCTTAGTTCTATACCCCGACCAATAACAAAACTATCTTAGGAGTTCCAACTGTTTGGGGAAAACAGAGTTTCTAGTATACAAAAGTTAATTATGAAAACTGAACTTACAAAGATACTAACTAAAGATTATTTTATTCAATGAAGATTCAAATATGAATTTAAATAAATCCTTAGTTATCGATTCTAATGTTATATTATATTGAATCGTTGAATCTCGACGATTCACCATAAATTGACTATTATTATTTCAAGTAAGCCGCCATGGTGAAATCGGTAGACACGCTGCTCTTAGGAAGCAGTGCTAGAGCATCTCGGTTCGAGTCCGAGTGGCGGCATCCTATAAAAAAATCCTCTAAAAAAGACACAAAGAATCCAATCCTATAATGTATTCAATTCCCGATTTGAATTATCTAATGAGACCCCCTTTTATGTTATGATATTTACGACTTTAGAACATATATTAACTCATATCTCTTTTTCGATAATTTCAATTGTGATTACGATTCATTTGATGACCTTATTAGTGCAGGAAATCGTAGGATTGCGTGATTCATCGGAAAAGGGTATGATAGCTACTTTTTTATCTATAACAGGATTTTTAGTTTCTCGTTGGATTTCTTCGGGACATTTTCCGTTAAGTAATTTATACGAGTCATTAATTTTCCTTTCGTGTAGTTTCTCCATTATTCATATGATTTCCAAGATAGGGAACCATAAAAATGATTTAAGCACAATAACCGCACCAAGTACTATTTTTACACAAGGCTTTGCCACGTCAGGTCTTTTAACTGAAATGCATCAATCCGCAATATTAGTACCTGCTCTACAATCTCAGTGGTTAATGATGCACGTAAGTATGATGTTATTAAGCTATGCAGCTCTTTTATGCGGATCATTATTATCAATCGCTCTTCTAATCATTACAATTAGAAAAAACATCGATATTTTTTGTAAAAGTAAAGGCAATACTTTCTTAAAAAAATCATTTTTCTTTGGTGAGATTCAATATTTGAATGAAAAAAGTGTTTTTAAAAACACCCTTTTTCATTCATTTCGAAATTTTTATAAATATCAATTAACTCAACGTTTGGATTATTGGAGTTATCGTGTCATTAGTTTAGGATTTACCTTTTTAACCATAGGCATTCTTTGTGGAGCAGTATGGGCTAATGAGGCATGGGGATCTTATTGGAATTGGGACCCCAAGGAAACTTGGGCATTTATTACTTGGACCATATTCGCGATTTATTTACATATTAGAACTAGAACAAATCAAAGTTTGGAAGGTACGAATTCCGCACTTGTGGCTTCTATAGGATTTCTTATAATTTGGATATGTTATTTCGGAATTAATCTATTAGGGATGGGTCTACATAGTTATGGTTCATTCACATTAACATCTACTTGAATAAACTACACGAATAACTAATTCACTAATTCAATAAACTGCATAAAATAACGAATAAATAAGAACACGACATCTATTATTTATACTTAAACTATAAGTACTTATAATATATATAAAATAATATTATAATATATAAAATAATATTATATAAAAATAATATTATATAAATAAATAATATATAAATCAAATATAAATTATATAAATCAAATAGTAATATAAAAATCTATATAAAATATAAATCTATTAAAATATAAATCTATATAAAATATAAATCTATATAAAATAGAATATATATTAAAATTAGAATATATATTTATCCTATATATATAGGATAAATAAGGATAAAGAAAGCTTTTTATTTGTGCAAGTTTTTTTTTGAGAACCGTTTGAACAAGGAATAGTTCAAACGGTTCTCAAAAAACTCGAAATACATCTCATTACAATTCTAATTCATTTTATTCTTTTGCATTGTACAGCGAACCATTTTTAAAATCTTAAAATCAAAGACAAAACAAAAAATTCTATTTCTATTTCTGTATCATTAATGAGAAACTATCGATGAAAGTAATTAGATAGTATAACTTGGGCCCTGTCAACTGATAGCGAGAGAACGAAATCGGGATAAATACCAATTCCTATTACAGGTAAAAAGATACAGATTGAAACAAATAGTTCTCGTGGTCCAGAATCCACAAAATTGGAGTTTGGAACATTGAATAGTTTGTATCCATAGAACATCTGACGTAACATAGATAATAAATAAATAGGAGTTAATATCATTCCAATTGCCATTACAAAAGTAATTAGCATTTTTGGCATTAAAAAATATTTTGGACTAGTAATTATTCCAAAAAAAACTAATGATTCTGCAACAAAACCACTCATTCCTGGCAATGCAAGAGAAGCCATCGAAAAACTACTGAACATGGTAAATAGTTTTGGCATTGGGATCGATACCCCCCCCATTTCGTCGAGATAAACAAGACGTATTCTATCACAAGTCGTTCCCGCCAAGAAAAAAAGTGCAGCACCAATAAATCCATGAGAAAGTATTTGTAAAATAGCACCGTTGAATCCCATTCCGGTTATAGAACCAATTCCTATAATTATGAAACCCATATGAGATACAGAGGAATAGGCTATTCTCTTTTTTAAATTCCGTTGACCGAGAGAGGTTGAAGCTGCATAGATTATTTGAATTGTTCCCACTATTACCAACCAAGGAGAAAATATAGAATGAGCATGGGATAATAATTCCATATTGATCCGAATAAGTCCATATGCTCCCATTTTTAATAAAATTCCAGCTAGAAGCATACATGTACTGTAATGTGCTTCTCCATGGGTATCTGGTAACCAGGTATGTAGGGGTATAATCGGTGATTTGACAGCATAAGCAATAAGAAAGCCAAAATATAATATTATTTCCAATGCCACAGGATATGATTGGTTAGCTAATCTTTCAAAATCCAATGTGGGTTCATTAGGGCTATATAAACCCATACCTAAAATTGCTATTAAGAGAAAAATGGAACCCCCCGCAGTGTACAAAATAAACTTTGTAGCCGAGTAGAGACGTTTCTTTCCTCCCCACATGGATAAAAGTAAATAAACAGGAATTAATTCTAACTCCCACATCATGAAAAAAAGTAAAAGGTCTCGAGAAGAAAATGATCCTATTTGACCGCTGTACATTGCTAGCATGAGGAAATGGAACAATTGCGAATTTCGAGTAACTGGCCAAGCTGCTAAGGTAGCTAAAGTGGTGATAAATCCTGTCAATAAAATAGGTCCTATGGAAAGTCCATCGATTCCCAGCTTCCAGTGAAAATCAAAAATATCTATCCATTTAAAATCTTCTTCCAATTGGATTAATGGGTCGTCCAATTGAAAATGATAACAGAATACATATGTCGTTAGAAGGAGTTCTAATAAGCATATACATATAGTATACCATCTAACCATCTTATTTCCTCTATGAGGAAGAAAAAAAATAGAAGAGCCGACGAATATCGGCAAAACAACAAGTATTGTTAACCAAGGTAAATAACTCGTGATAAATACAAAATACGTTTTGACCAGAAAAACCCGTGCTCGGAATACAATAATATATTTTATTGTATCGAGTACGGGCTTTTGTCGGTAAAGAGGAATCAAACGATTCAAGTAGATTTTTTTGTAACCTATCAATAAGATAGACCCATGCTGCGAGTTGTTTCATGCCATAAATAAACACGGACACTCAGAAAATCCGTTGGGCAAGCGGATTCACATCTTTTACAACCCACACAGTCCTCGGTTCTTGGTGCGGAAGCAATTTGCTTAGCTTTACATCCGTCCCAAGGTATCATTTCCAATACATCCGTAGGGCAGGCTCGTACACATTGAGTACATCCTATACATGTATCATAAATTTTGACTGAATGTGACATTGGATCTATAAATTCCAGGTTTTAACATCAAAAATTTTCAATCTGGTATTAGTTTAGTATTTATATTGTATTGTAGACACCAGACGAAGCGGTGGTTTATCAAAATTTGAAAAATCAATATATTTCTAAATTTGTTCATGAGAAAAACCCAAGAGACTTTGATTTCCGTTTCCAAAATTATGATCATACGAGTCGCGTGTGTAAATTCAAATTGGACAACAAAACAAATTGATCAATCATTCAAATCAATGTCAATATGAATATATTATATATATATATATTTGACTAGAATATGAATTTCTTATATTATTATGAATTTAAATTATATTTATATTCTATTATTTATTACTATATTAATTATTTATTATTATAATATAATATAATAATAATATAATAATAATATAATATAATAGAAAATATTATAAATATAATAATAATAATATTAATTCTATAATTCTATAATATAATAGATAATATAATAATAATAAATAGATAATATAATAGAAAATATTATAGAAGAAAATATTATAGAAAATATTATAAATATAATAATAATAATAATGGAATATTATAATTATTAATTATTATAATATAAAATATATTATAATATAAAATAGAATATCAAATATAACAAATATAAATATAATATATTTTATATTATTCTAAATTTTATATTATATAGTAATTATATATTTAATATGTTATAATTAATAGTATAATAATATGTTATAAGATAAGTATAATAATATGTTATAATAGTGTAAATCATATAATATAATAGTGTAAATCATATAATAACCTAAATATTATAGGCTATTGTAATATTATATTGTAAATAGTTAAATTATATATTATATGATAGTGATACAATCAAATTGATTAAATAAAATAAAAAAAAAAGAAAATAAAAAAAATGAATAAAATACATAATTATTACAAGAAAATTCATAATATGAATGAAAGAATAGAAAAATATCCCAATTTCTATTTGACTTTATTATGTTGTATAATGTCTTGATTTATATGATCATTATAACTGATATGATCATCATAACTGATTATTCAATATATAATCATGATAATGATAACTAATTATTCAACAAATTCGATTGATTGATACGAGTTGATTTTCGGTTTCGATAAATCGACGAAACAATAGCTAGCCCAATAGCTGCTTCAGCAGCTGCAACGGCTATAATAAAGATTGAAAAAATGTTTCCTTTTAATTGGCGACTATCAAATAGATCAGAAAATGTTACGAGATTGATATTAACTGAATTTAGTATAAGCTCAAGACACATAAGTGCTCTAACCACGTTTCGACTTGTGATCAATCCATAGAGACCAATAGAAAATAAATAGACACTCAAAAAAAGTACATGCTCCAACATCATTGACTAACTCCTTATCAATCTCGATTCATTTCAATATCAACAATTCAAGCGATTCGATTAATTAGACTAGAAGAAACAATTACAGAATAAAAGAAAGTAAACGGATTTAACTAAAACCCTTAAACCTTTCTATTATTTATTTCGAATCTTTTTTTATTTTTTTTTTAATTCAAATTCCAAAATTCTAAGTATTTATTTATTGGCGAGCCATAGTAATTGCACCTATCAAAGAAACTAAAAGAATTATAGAAATTAGTTCAAAGGGAAGATAAAAATCTGTTGATAAACGAATCCCAATTTGTTGAACGTTACTTATTAGGTCCTGTTCGATAATCTGGTTTAATTTTGTAGTCCAAATAATTCCGTACCATGACGTATCTGTTATAATAGTAATTAGTGAAAAAAGAATACTTGTACAAACCAGTGAAGTGACTCCATCCCCAACGGTCGAAAAATACGAATCATTGGAATATTCTGAACCATTCATGAACATTACCGCAAATAGGATTAAGACATTTATGGCTCCCACATAAATAAGGAGCTGTGCTGCAGCTACAAAAAGAGAGTTCGATAGAATATAGAATAAGGATATACAAAAAAGAACCAATCCCAATGAAAAAGCAGAATAAATAGGATTGGTAAGTAATACTACCCCCAGACCTCCTAATAGAAGAACTGATCCCAGAAATACTATAAGAATATCATGTATTGGTCCAGGTAAATCCATTATGTAAAAAAGAAATAAATAAATCAAATCATGACCTTACTAAATGGTCCAGGAAAGGAAAAAGGGGTTATTCCATTTTTATTGTATATGATACGTTCCTTATTGAATTAAATCTTAATATGGATGAATTTCTTTCATATATTAATTATGTTCATATATTAATTATGAATTAATATGAATTAATATAATAATAATAATTATATATTTCAATAATTATATATTTCCTATATATCTATAATTATATGGATTAGAATTATATGGATTATATAGATATAATTATGATATAATTATTGGGCCAATCCTACTTAATTGGGCCAACCCTACTTACTTTTTTTTATCCAAAAGAATAAAGAAAAAGTAGTTGAAATTGTATAGTTCGAAATTTTCGCGAATATTATCAGTTTAAATCAAATAAAAGAATAATTCTTAACAATCAAATAATTCTTAACAATCAATAGTTACTAGTTATTATTTTTAGTTACTCCCCGCTCCCCGATATATCAAAAAAATCTTTTTATTTTAGTAATTGGTAATCGTTCTTGAATCAAAGGGTTTATCTTTATTTATTTTGATTTGAGTCGAGTTCATAACTGTTTGAATTGTGTAATCTCCAATTATTGACATTGGTAACCGACCCAAAGCGATTTGATTATAATTCAATTCGTGACGATCATAAGTAGAAAGTTCATATTCTTCAGTCATTGATAAACAATTTGTTGGACAATACTCGACACAGTTACCACAAAATATACAAACTCCGAAATCCATACTATAATTGAGCAATTGTTTCTTTTTCATATTTCTTTCCAATCTCCAATCAACAACGGGTAGATCTATTGGGCATACACGAACACATACTTCACAAACAATACATTTATCAAATTCAAAGTGAATTCGACCGCGAAAACGCTCTGACGTAATTGATTTTTCATAAGGATATTGAATAGTTATAGGTAAACGGTTTGTGTGGCATAAAGTAATTATGAAACTTTGACCAATGTACCTTGCAGCTCGTATTGTTTGTTGACCATAATTCATGAACCCAGTTACCATAGGGAACATATTGTAGATATCCATAAATAAATTGATGTTTCTTTCTCTTGTTTGTTTCTTTCTCTTGTTTGAAAGAGGTTATGAATCTAGAATATTGGTATCGTATTCGGTTATTTTATTTATAATGAAACAAGTTGGGAAGAAGTTGTCAATAATAGATTACCTAAAGAAATAGGTAAAAGAAATTTCCACCCAAGATTTAATAGTTGGTCCATTCTCATCCTAGGTAAAGTCCATCTTGTTGTGATAGAAATGAACAGAAACAAATAAGCTTTAGCTAATGTAATAAAGATACCAATTGTCATTCCAAGGACTCCAGCTATTTTTTGGATTTCGAAAAGCTCAGGAACAGATATGTACGGAATAGAGAAATTCCACCCACCTAAGTAAAGAACCGTTACAAATAATGAAGAAACTAATAAATTTAGGTAAGAAGCAAGATAAAATAAACCAAATCGGATACCTGAATATTCGGTTTGATAACCTGCTACTAATTCTTCCTCTGCTTCTGGTAAATCAAAGGGCAATCTCTCACATTCAGCTAGAGAAGAAATTATGAAAATTAGAAATCCTATGGGCTGACGCCACAGATTCCAGCCCCAAAAGCCATATTTAAACTGTGTTTCAACTATATCAACTGCACTTGAACTGTTAGATAATTATAGTCGATAATAACATCACTGTTCTCATCGCTATTCCAAAACCGTACATGAGACCTCAGCTTCATACGGCTCCTCTATGGCTACAAAAAAATGTAAGGACTGCTTCGGTATTATCACCCCCTTTTGTTTTGTTTGGGGGGAATAAAGATATATCAGAGAGTCCAAACCAATGGAATTCCGTTCGCTAAAATCAAAAAAGGGTGCTTCGGAATTCATCTCATCCCTTATAATATAATCAAAATCAAAGTTTATTTTTCTTTGTTCGGTAATAACTTAACCCTTCAATAAAATACTTGTTATATCTTTAAACATCCAAAATACAAAATTGAAAGAATGGGAGGAATTTTGTTCATAAATGGTGATAAGAATTCCACCCAAATGGACAGATATGAATAGAAAAAAAGAATAAATAAAGATCCTTTTCATTCGATTATGACATTCTATTTCTTTTGTTCCTGTTCTTCTATCTCAGAAGAGGGTACTTTGAAAAAAGAAATAAAATAAATAAAGGATTAATTCGTTCTGGATAGTTATTTCTTTAATCAATGAATAGGAGCATACTCTAGATCGGAATCGTAGGGAAGTACTGTTTGATCATTTCTACCAACTTAAAACCCCTATTTTGATTCGTTTTATGCAGAAATATCTCTTTTTTTGATACCTTACATTATCTCCATTACTAATCCTTTGTGCACTTTTGTGTTCCTAACTGTCCACTGATTTTTGATTGATCTACGACATGTTAATAAATACAAGACAGTAATGAAAACTCCATACAGTACAGCTGATCTTTTACACCCGCTTCAAGATATGATGACTAATGAAAGAATCTCAATCTTGGGGTAAACAGTTTACACTGCTTATGTTTACTTCAACTTTATTCTTGTACATATGAAATGAGATTTTTTCTTCTTACTGCAAATTTCTAAGTTGTTTTGTTTCACTCATATAACCATCCGGTTTAACTCATTGACCCAAATGATGAATAAAAAAATATCTATTCAATCCATTCAACTTCTTTCCTTTACTTCTAGGAACGAAGAACGAAGTATAAAATTCATCTTCAACGAATCACACGTAGAGATATTGATAACACACATAGAGTTAATGGTATTTCATAACTAATAGATTGAGCAGCAGCTCGCAGACCACCTGAAAAGGAATATTTATTATTCGATCCATATCCTGACATAAGAAGTCCAATAGGAGCAATACTTGAAATGGAGATCCATAAAGAAACACCTATACTGAGATCGGCTAAAACGAGGCGATACCCAAAAGGAATTACTAAATAACTTAGTAGAATTGATATGACCACTATAGATGGTCCAATACTAAACAAACGAACATTTCCTCTAGACGGGAGAAGGTCCTCTTTAAAAATGAGTTTAGTTCCATCCGCCAGAGCTTGAAGAATTCCCAAGGGGCCGGCATATTCAGGCCCAATACGTTGTTGTATCGCTGCCGATATTTCTCTTTCTAACCACACAATTACTAGTACCCCTATTGTAATTCCTAATATAAGGGTCAAAATAGGTACAAAGATCCATATGAGTCCATATACCTCTTTTAAGGATTCCGATGTAGAAAAAGAATTGATAGTTTGTACTTCTGTGGTATCAATTATCATTTCAACGATCAACTTCTCCCATAATGATATCTATACTACCTAGTATCGTCATGATATCAGCCAATTTCATTCTTTTAACTAGTTGAGGAAGAATTTGCAAATTTATAAAGCCGGGTGGACGAATTTTCCATCTCCAAGGGAAAACGCTATTATCTCCTATCAAATAAATTCCTAATTCCCCTTTTGGGGCTTCTACTCTCACGTAAAGTTCTTGTTTCGACAATTCAAAATTGGGTGAAGGTTTTTTACTAATAAATCTATATTCAAAATCATTCCATTCGGAATTTTTTGTTCTATCAAAACGTCGGACTTCTAAATTTTCATAGGGTCCTCCAGGAATTCCTTCTAGAGCCTGTTGAATCATTTTTATGGATTCCCTCATTTCACCGATTCGTACTAAATAACGAGCTAATGAATCTCCTTCTTTTTGCCATTGGATTTGCCAATCGAATTCATTGTAACATTCATAATTATCAATTTTACGAAGATCCCATTGTGTTCCAGAAGCTCGTAACATCGGTCCTGATAAACCCCAATTTATTGCTTCCTCTCCACCAATAATACCCACCCCTTCGACCCGCTCCAAAAAAATGGGATTTCGCGTAATAAGTTTTTGATATTCAATAATTCCTCCTAAAAAATAATTGCAAAAATCTAAACATTTATCTATCCAGCCATAAGGTAGATCAGCAGCTACTCCTCCGATGCGGAAATAATTATGCATCATTCGCATGCCTGTGGCGGCTTCGAATAAATCATATATCAATTCCCTCTCTCTGAAAATATAGAAAAAGGGAGTCTGCGCGCCGATATCCGCCATAAAAGGTCCAAGCCATAACAAATGAGAAGCTATACGACTCAGCTCCAACATAATGACTCTGATATAACTAGCTCTTTTAGGTATTTGAACATTTTCGAGTTGTTCTGGTGCATTTACCGTTATTGCTTCTGTGAACATAGTAGCTAAATAATCCCAACGTGTTACATAAGGCAAATATTGTATAATTGTTCGATTTTCTGCTATTTTTTCCATCCCCCTGTGTAAATAGCCCAATATGGGTTCACAATCAATAACATCTTCACCGTCGAGAGTAACGATCAGTCGAAGAACACCATGCATTGATGGGTGGTGAGGACCCATATTAACTATCATGAAATCTTGTTTTGTAGCCGGTGCAGTCATATCTTTTCTTCCTTAATTCATTATTTCATGAATTCCTCAAACCTCAAAAAGGAGGTTCGTCAAAATGAAAAATCCAATAACGACTAATTCAAACGATGAAATTAGCGATTTTTGGGCTCCCGAATATCCAACCGATCAATTAATTTCTTATAACGTACTCCATTTTTCTTTGACAAATAAGCCAGCATACGTCGACGTTTTCCCAGAATTTTTTGTAGACCTCTTTGTGATAAAAAGTCTCTTTTGTGCAATTCCAAATGTGAAGTAAGTCTTCGTATCTTATTGGTGAAACTAAATATTTGAAATTCAACAGAACCCTTGTTTTCTTCTTTTTCTTCTTGTGTAATAAGTGAAATGAATGAATTTTTTACCATAAAACTTTTTTCTCTTTTTTTTTTTCTTTTCCATGGATTTTACCGATCAGGAAATCATTATTATATTATGTTATGTTTATGTCAATTTTTTATTTTTGAATCCTAATTTAATCTAGTACACACAAAAATTTAGATTTATTGGTTTCCATTAGATTTATTCGTTTCCATATAGTTTTTTATTTGATTTGGATTTCTATCCAAATCAAATTTCAATTTGATTTGGATAGAAAAGAAAAAGATAATACATTTCTGTATTGTATTTAGGAAAGAGAATGATTTCTTTGCACCTAAAAATAAAAAGATTCTGTTCTGTAGATTTCTTTCTAGATTCAATTGATGTGATATGTTATATTTATATGTTAATAGTTATATATGTTAATAGTTATAATAGTTATATATATAGTTTAATAGTTATATATATAGTTAATAGTTTAATAGTTGTTTAATAGTTATATATATAGTTAATGGATAGAATGGAATAGTTATAAAGGAATAGTTATAAATTAATGGAATAGTTATAAATTCAAATTATAAATGTTATATAATTTGAATTTGAATTTGTTATATAATTCTAAAATGAAACTATTCCATTTAATAATAGAATAGTTTCATTTTAGAAATAGTAATAGTCAAATCAAATTATTATATTATTAAAATAATTATATTATAATTATATTAATATTATATTATAATAAATAATAATTATATTATATTATAATAATTATATTATATTATAATAGTTATATATAAATTAGTTATATATAAATATTATAATAGTTATATATAATGTATAATATAGTATACTATTAAATAGTATACTATTTAATAGTATACTATTAAATAATTCTAAATCGTGGATACATATGTATCCTTGACATACTGAAACGACTACCATTATTGGTATCAAACCAATAGCGATTCAGACAAGCTAAATCTTCTAATCGGTAATTGGGCCAAAGAAAAAACTTACATTTAATAAATTTATTTGGATCTGTATTAAGACGTTTGTCCTCATTCAAAAATTGTGCAGAGTTTCTTATGTTGTTTTCATTACAAAATACTGGATTTCTATTCACAACATCCCAATTATGAGAGTTGAAACAAATTAGAATTCTCAATTCTCTACGGCGTTTAGGAGATAGAATATTTTCAGGAACAAGGAAATCATAATAATCTTGATAACCATTCACAAACATATTGCCATGTCGTCCAGTGGATTTATTATTCTTATCGACATATCTTTTTTTTATGTATTTTCTATTAATTTGATGTTTACTCTTATCGACCAATGAAATACCTATGGTTTGATATATAATGAATTTTCCATCCCTTCTTAGAGATAGACGAATTGGTTCGATAATAAATATTCCCTTTTTTATCAATTGCGTAAGAGCTAGATCTTTTTGAATCAGCATTACATCCAGATGCATCTCTCTTCTTTCAATCGAGGATATAGCAATTTCCCTCGGATTTATTAATCTAAGTAGGAGGCAATATACTTTGATATTATTGATCATTTTTTGATTCAAGGGGTCATCCCATCTTAATTGAAAAAGAAAATATTTTTTCAGAAACAAATCTAGTTCTCTTTCCTTGTTTTTCTTGGATTGTTTTTTCTTTTTACCCTTTTTAATGTCTGGGCTCATGTAATCCTCTTGAGGATATTTCTTTTGGCTTTCTTTTCGTAGATCTGATACAAGATTTGCCTCTTCTTTTTTTTCTTGGTTGGAATTTGGAAATTCGATTTTTATAGAATCTTTGATGTTTTTATTTTGACTAATCTTTTTTTCATTTTCATAATAATAAATATTAGAAAAAAGTAATTTGATTGGTATGATCCACGGTTTCATTTTATATGCATCAAAAGGTAACACAAATTCTGGGAAGAACCAAAGTTCTAGATTTGATGTAGTACAATAGACTCTTTCTCGATTCATTCCTATCCAATCCATTTTTTTTTTTTGATTGGATAGATTGATTTCTTGCTGAATCGTAAGAAAAAAAAGATCTTTTTTTTTCCATTTTTGAACATTCATTATTTTTTTTTGAGTCTTAGTATTTTTATCAATTTTGGTACCGATATGCATATTGGTCCATTCCTTAATATTTATATTGTTTCTAAGGTTAAAATGCAGAATTCTACAATCAAAATATTTTCTATCCAGATTTTTATGCATATCAATTTCTTCTAGATAATAACGAATAACTATATTTACCAATACATAAAACAATTGGGGTTTCCGTGTGTTAAAATTAGGAATTTCTTGGTTCCTCTTTAGTTGTAATTTTGGTTCATAAATATAGAATTCCTTACTATCCCCATAATTTATATATTCATGTGATAAAAAATCATATTTGTAGTGTTTTTTCAATTTTTCTTTTTGATTCGTCAATAAATCCACTGCATAGAAATTTTCTTTTATGTAATGAATTAATCGGTCTTTTTCTTTTTTATATGAATACAATTTTTTTGATTCTTTATTTTGAATTATACAATGTTGATTGATTCTATTTTGCCATTTTTGGGGTACTAATCGAGACCATTTGCTCTCAGATAAATTGTATGGATAATGACTCTTTAACCAGTTTTTCCATTCATTCATTCCAGACTTATAAATTTTCTTATGCATTGATTTGGAATCAAATATTCCTCGTGCTATACAATAATACTTTATCTTATCCTTAATAAAAGGATAGGTACCGCGATATTGAAGTACAGATTTCAAGTGATGGTTGTTAAGTAATTGGGTTTGTGATAATTTGTAAAACACATAAGCTTGGGACAAGAAAGATAAGTCGTAATAAGTATTTGAATTATTACTAATATTAGGATTAGAAAAGGATTTTTTTATAGTCGAAATAAGGTTCATTGTATTTTGATCTGTTTCATCAATTCCTTCTTGATTTCTTTCATTGTTATAAATGTATTCATTGATCATTTTTTTTGTTGAAAGTTGTGCCTTACAAATCGTAACCATACATAACAAGATATCCATGTATATTTTTTCAATAAAAATAAAAGATTTCATAAAATAATGTGATTTATGTATTAATCTTAATTGGGTATTTTTTCTTTTGAATATCTCCCAAATATGATTCCGTAATTCCAGTCTTTTATGATCATAGGCTGGAACTATTTTCTTCTTATCTTTTGTGATTCCTTCTATTTGATTCCAGATTGTGATTGTCTGATCAGCAAGATCTTTCATTTCATTTTCTATGAGTAAATAATTTGTCCAATTTATAGATCGAATTTGAATGGTTGATTCATGAATAGTCTTATTATTATCTTTATCTTTTGAATCTTTTTCATTTTCATTCGGTTCATATACTTTCACCTTTCTCAATTCAAATAAAGAAATTGAGTTAACTTTTTGAAGTTTCTTCATTATTCGTTTTAGAACTAGAACTATTTTGATAGCCCATCTTGTGTTTTCTTTTGAAACTTTTAGAGCTAGAAAATAGTTCTTTTTTACTTTTCTAATTTTTTTTTCGAATTCTTTATATATGGGTAAAAAAAAAGAAGGTTGTTTTCGGGAAGAACCAAAGGGGACTTCCGTTTCCATTCCCCAAACTGTTAAAAAACAAAAATTGTCTTTTTTTCCTTTTTTTTTTTTTATTAGATCTTCATCATGATCATGGACTCGTATTTTAGATCTTCGCCAGGGTTTTAAACGGAAAGGAAATAAAATCTTTATCTGAATACCATCTGTTAACCAATTTTGGGGAAATTCTGTTTCTGATAGTTGAACGCCATTATAGGTACATTTAACATGTATTTCTCTATTCCATTCCTTCAAATCCTTATACCACTCAGGAAATTGGAATAATAACATACGTCCAATATTTTTAGCTACTATCAATGAAGGCAATACAATATATTTTCTAAGAAAAGATTGAGTTACCAGCATCAAACCTCTTATTGCTTGAGCAAATATAATGCTATCCCAAGTTTCTGATATTGCTATCCGTTCATTTTCCTCTTTTTTCTCCTCATCTTTTTTATCCCTAGTGTTTGTCTCTTCTTCCTCAAAATCGGAAATTTTTAATTCCGGTTTTCTCCTCACTGAATTCCTAAAAAAAAGATGAATCATTTGATAGATGTCAAAAAAAGAAACTTTATCTATTCGATCCAAAAAAAGTGGGGAATGTACATTTGCTTGAAATATTTCCAAAATAACTGTTTTACGTCTTTGAGCACGCATGGATCCTTTGATTATACTCCTACGAAAATCTGGTTGTTGCGAGTAACGTATCAAAGCTATCTCTTCCTCTTGATCAATATTATTAACATTAGTATTGCTATTATCATTCTTATCAGTATAAACCACCACCCGTTTGGCTTTTCTTGAACGAATTTCATGATCTTCCTTGAGTTGTTCTTCATTTTCTTCATCCTGTTCTTCTAATTCATCAGTCAATTTGTATGACCATCGAGGAATCTTTTTAATGATTTCTTCTTCAATAGATTTATTTATAGTTCTTGTCTGATCATTTGGATTAGTTGTAATTATATCGAAGACATATTTCAAGGATTTTGCTTTACTTTCTGAATTCATTTTTCTTTCTTCTTCCAATTTCGAAGATTTTTTCAAATGAAAACTGGGTACAGATTCAAAAGAGAATTCATCGATTGACGTTAAGGAATTTA